TCTTTAGATCTACTGGTTTCACTCCGATAGTATCATAAATTGATAAAATGCAAAGGAAATGAATGCATTTCCATACTATTAAGTAAATAACATGGATAAGATAGATAAGTAAATAACATGATAACCTATTCTACCGGTCTACTGAATTTGACGGAGCCTGTTCGCGCAAAACATGATCGAGTCTGATCATAGAAAAGATTCTATTTAAGTGAACCGGCCTATCCTATGTAGGGGACTTACGCGGTGGTTGGAAAAAAAAAAAACACATTTGATTGTGAATTCAAATGCGGCAGAGAAAGAAATCTATCTGCACGGCCCAATTAATAGTTCAAGTCACACACTCCCATAATCCATTTTTTCTTCGGAAAATTCACCTCAACTATTCGTGTCCGGAAAATAAAAAAAATAATATTTTTTTTGTTTTTGTGAAGTTGAGGGGAAATATCCAAACACATGTCTTATTCTTTTAAATAATCCATATTTGTAGCAATGAAATACTCCCTTTCCTCCCCCAAGTTAGAAATAGGTGATTACAAATATCTTAGGAAATATGGTCTATATTTCCTATAAAGGACCGGAAATGCCTTGCTTACGTATCATTGGAAAATGCATTAACATAAATACGGCAGTAAGAAGAGGTAATACAAAAGTGTGTAAACTATAAAAACGAGTCAAAGTGGATTGTCCCACACTAGCACTTCCGCGTAATAACTCTACCAAAGACGATCCAATTAAAGGAACAGCTTCTGGTACGCCTGTTACAATTTTGACGGCCCAATAACCGATTTGGTCCCAAGGTAAGGAATAACCAGTTACACCAAAAGATGCGGTCAATACAGCCAAAACCACACCTGTAAGCCAAGTCAATTCGCGAGGTTTTTTAAAGCCACCGGTGAGATACACACGAAAGACGTGCAGGATCATCATTAGGACCATCATACTTGCTGACCATCGATGAACTGATCGGATTAACCAACCAAAGTTCGCTTCAGTCATTATATATTGAACGGAAGCAAAAGCCTCAGCAACGGTCGGGCGATAGTAAAAAGTCATAGCAAATCCTGTCGCTACTTGGACTAAAAAACAAGTCAGTGTAATTCCTCCTAAACAATAAAATATGTTAACATGGGGAGGAACATATTTACTAGTTATATCATCTGCAATCGCCTGAATCTCAAGACGTTCTTCGAACCAATCATAGACTTTATTGAGATAGGTAAACCACGAGGACTCGCCCCCCCCGAGAACCGTATATGAGAATTTTCTCTCGTACGGCTCAAAGGCAAATACCCAAATATTGGTTGTGACGGATATGTGTAATAGAGGTTTTTGTTAACCTCTTAACTTAAATTATATGATTCTCAATGTTCTCTAAAGATATGAAAAAAAAAAATTGGATAAGTTGAAGTGGTTATAATGACAAAATATCAAGTCGGCTCACTCGTCTTTACTTTACATGGATCGTTTTAGGCCTCTTGAGCCTTCTATTTACTTCTCTTTTTTAAATTTATTGTTCTTTTTATAATGTGGTTTTTCTCCCGTTTTCTTTCTTAGTGATAGAAATTTTTTTGTTAAGACCCTATAAATCGATTCAAAAAAGACCTAAGATTCTTATAAAAACCTCGATGATTCAATAAAACCTGCAATCTACGTCCAAAAATCCCTTGAGTAAGAACTGTTGGATCATCACTTATTCAATGAATAGATATAATGCAAAAAAAAAAAATCCAAAGAAAAGAAATGTTTGTCCTTTTTTTTATTTTTTTTCCCGGATGCGAGGTCTGAATATTCAGTTACGTATGAACCATAGTCCTAATATTTTAGAATAGAATTCATATATTCCGTGCTCCAGATACTATAAAAAATATCTGACGGGTTAAAACCATCTCTATCAAGATGACAGAATGATTCTCTATGCTATTAATGGGATCAATTAAAACAAATCACACACTCATATTCCGGAAATACAGAAACGAAGAAATTCCACGGTCGAACTACCAAATCCAAATAATGGGCTAAAAATGAAAGACCTAATCACTTTGTATCGAAAAGTTAGTTAAACGTTTTTGTGAATCTAATTCATAGAAATTCCGTCCAGTAAAATAGAAGAATTATAAATCTCCAAAATAATAGATAGAAATATCGCAAACAGAGCCATTGCGATACCCATCAAAGGAGTGGTTCCCCACCCAGGAGCTACTTTACCATATTCCGAATTCAACGGTTTCAATAAACTCCCTGCACCAGTTCGTCTTGGTCTTGGACCAGATCTAGAACTACTCTCAACAGTTTGTGTAGCCATAAATCCTATTTTGTATTCATTGAGATCTGTTGACTTTGTATACCATTCCGCTTTAAATAAATGGATACGATTCCGCTTTAAATAAATGATCTTATCGTAGATCCATTGTGGTATTGAAATCTTATAATAATGGAAACAGGAACCCTAGTTGCCATCTCTATATCTGGTTTACTTGTAAGTTTTACTGGGTATGCCTTATATATTGCTTTTGGGCAACCCTCTCAACAACTAAGAGATCCATTCGAAGAACATGGGGACTAGTTGAAGCAACGAGCCCCCGGGGGCTCGTTGCTTCAGTTCAATTGAGATACTGAAAAATCATTTCACCTTTTTAGTTGGAACTTTAGGCGGTTCTCGAAAAAAAATAGCGAAAAATATTATTCCTAAAGTCGAGACTAAAAGAAATGTATAAACCAATGCTTCCATAGATTTCATTGTGGTTTACAATTATAGCTTTCATACCTGTTTATTAGGGACCGTCTCCCAGATAAAGAAAGAGCAAGAATCAAAAAAGGGACAGCCATTCAAATCAAGATTTAGCTAATAACCCATGGGAAATTAAAAAAAAAAATAGAAAAAAAGAATAAGAAAACAATTTTGTATCAAACTATTTGTCTTCTTGTAGTTGGATCTCCAAGTTTTTGGAATGCTCCAAATTCCACTTGAGCATCTAAGTCTGGGTCAATACCAGCAAAAACATCTCTGAACAAGGTTCTAGCACCATGCCAAATGTGTCCGAAGAAGAAAAGAAAAGCAAACGAAACGTGACCAAAAGTAAACCAACCCCTCGGGCTGCTTCGAAAAACACCATCGGATTTCAAAGTAGCACGGTCTAATTCAAAAATCTCACCTAATTGAGCACGTCTAGCATATTTTTTTACAGTAGCAGGATCACTATAACTAACCCCGTTGAGTTCACCGCCATAGAATTCAAGAGTTACACCGACTTGCTCCACACTATATTTTGATTCTGCCCTTCTAAAAGGAACATCGGCTCTAACAATTCCATCTCCATCCACCAAAACAACCGGAAATGTTTCAAAAAAGGTAGGCATACGACGTACGAAAAGTTCCCTCCCCTCCTTATCTCTAAAGATAGGATGTCCTAACCAACCAACGGCTATTCCATCCCCATTATCCATTGAGCCCGCTCTAAACAATCCCCCCTTTGCTGGATTATTTCCGATGTAATCATAAAAGGCTAATTTTTCAGGAATTTTAGACCAAGCTTCTGATAAACTTTGATTTTCAACTAGTCCAGCACTCACTCTTCGAAATATTTCTTGCTGGAAGTATGCCTGATCCCATTGATAACGAGTGGGACCAAATAATTCAATCGGGGTGGTTGCCGAACCGTACCACATAGTTCCAGCAACAACAAAAGCTGCAAAAAAGACAGCAGCAATACTACTGGAAAGAACGGTTTCAATATTTCCCATACGTAATCCTTTGTACAGACGTTGAGGCGGGCGTACACTAAGATGGAAAAGGCCTGCTAATATGCCTAATGTCCCTGCTGCAATATGATGAGAGGCTATTCCCCCTGGAACAAAAGGATCAAAACCCTCTACACCCCACGCAGGATTTACGGGTTGTACCCTTCCGGTTAGTCCATAAGGATCGGACACCCATATTCCAGGACCATACAATCCTGTTACATGAAATGCACCAAAACCAAAGCAAGCCACACCTGAAAGAAATAGATGAATTCCAAAAATTTTTGGCAAATCCAAAGAGGGTTTTCCCGTACGTTCATCGGTAAAGATTTCTAGATCCCAATAGACCCAATGCCAAATAGCTGCCAAGAAGCACAAGCCAGAAAAAACAATATGTGACCCGGCCACACCTTCGTAACTCCAAATGCCCGGATTTGTTATCGTTCCCCCTGCGATACTCCAACCACCCCATGAATCGGTTATTCCTAAACGAGTCATGAAGGGTATAACGAACATACCTTGTCTCCACATTGGGTCAAGAACAGGATCAGAAGGATCAAAAACCGCCAATTCATAAAGAGCCATCGAACCGGCCCAACCAGCAACTAGAGCTGTATGCATTATATGAACAGAAATCAAACGGCCCGGATCATTCAATACGACAGTATGAACACGATACCAAGGCAAACCCATGGAAATACCCCTAAAAAAAAAAATGAACACTATGTAACTTTATGGCACTGGAAAAGACTATGCTATGGACCTCCTTCTCATTTTCAGTGAATTTTATCGGGGAAAAGATTTACATTTGTTCCAGTCTTTTAATAATAATGGAACAATTCGATTAGTAGAAAGAAAAAGAAGCAGATCTATTCTATACCCGATAAGTAACAATACGCAATGGTAGAAGGGAAGTAAGGGAGTTGGCCCTATTTTATATGAGTGAATACGGGCATATTTGTTTGTCATTCAAAGGACTTATTCATAAGAATCTTCCTTTATTCATTTGGTCTTCTTTTATTTCTGATTTTGGTTTATGAACTTATTCTAGATAAAATAGAATAAAGCCCCATATTATTAGGACACGAAAATCATTCTTACGCTTCCACATCAAAGTGAGGTAAAATAAAACAACTAATTAATCATTTTTTTATGCCTGTTGGAGTTCCAAAAGTACCGTTTCCATTTGGTAAAGATGAAGATCAAGACTTTTTTGAAGATAAAGAGAGGGATCGAGATTTTTTTGAATATAAAGATAGGCTTGAAGATAATGATAAGGATGAAGAGAAAGTTGAAGATAAAGATAAACCTAAAAGTAAAGCTAAACCTTATGTTGATCTATACACCCGAATGTATCATGAAAGGTTTCTGTTTTTATTCGGTGAACTCAATACTCGGTTAGCAGGTACACTTATGGGTATTCTAACACATTTCAGTGTAGCGGAGCCAGAAAAAGAATTTCTTCTTTTTATAAACTCTCCGGGAGGGGGGCTCGGCTCTGGAGTATCTCTGTATACTGCTATGCAATATGTGACATCAGATGTAAGTACGGTGTGCGTGGGAAGCGCTTTTTCAATGGCATCCTTTGTTCTGGCCGGAGGAGCAAAGGAAAAACGTGTAGCAACCCCTCACTCTAGGATAATGCTACATGAACCCCGTACTGACTATTTGAGGACAAGAGGGTCAGACATTTTCAAAGATATGAGGGAGCTGAAGAAACTGACCCTTACTGTCATACAGCAATTGGCAAAAATAACGGAAAAATCCCAACAGACTGTATACAGAGACATGAAATTGCAAATGTTTATGTCACCAACAAAAGCCAAAATTCATGGAATTATTGATAATATAATTGAGGAGGAGTATGAGGATTTTTTTTTTGAATAAAAGATTAGCATGGATTCTACGAGAATCCATGATTTCAGATTTTTTCTTCTTAACCCAATTAAATGGAATAGTTAGAAATCTATTCCTATAAAATAAAATTCATATGAATATAGAAGTAATTCATAATCATCGAGTTAGGATTGATCTAAACCAACTCATTATGCGTATGATCCAAAATGCCAACTATTAAACAACTTATTAGAAAGACAAGACAGCCAATTAGAAATATCACGAAATCCCCTGCTCTTCGGGGATGCCCTCAGCGTCGAGGAACATGTACTAGGGTGTATGTGCGACTCGTTCCGATCATGGACTAAAACAAAAGAAAGGAAAAACATTTTAAGTGATCAGTAACGATGACTAGGATAGAGTGAAAAAATTCCATTTAATTTTTTTATTTAACTTAAAAAGAAATCTATCATATCTATCCTTCTATTGTGTATTAAATTTATGGTTTACATTGGTGTAAATCCAATCACCTTAATTTGAAATTGAAGATGAGAAAGACTTCCCATTGGTGACAAATGTTTATCCATTAAGCAGGTAAAACCCCAGTTTTTTTAAAAACAGAAAGATTATGACCTTAGTCTTACAAGTCCAATAACGGACTAACAAGGTCAGCTATCCAGCAAATCCTCGTACTTAAATACCGTTACTGTATAGTTAGATTTCGTTGTGAAAGATCGATTACTAGATAATTCACGGGTAGAGCCAAAGGGTGTGAACTGTACAAGTTAACAATAGTATTAATTAAATGAAAAAAAAAAGGGGGGGGGCTCCGGTGTATAGAGGGGACCTCGCCGTTTAAGAAGTAGCCATAGAAACGAAGAAACCCACTTTTTCTTGATCCATTTATACTATTCACTACGTTTTTTTGATATTCTATATTCTTTTTGATACTTGATACCGGGTGTCAAGACAATTTATTATTTCGAAATGAAATACCTAGAAAAAAGACAGAATGGTGGTTGGGAGGGTTATAGTAGCAAAAACCATTAAAATCCTTATTTTATACATCGGAAAAATACGTTTTGTTATTAACGGACAGATTAGGCAAGAAAAAGGAATAACCGAAAAAAAGATAATGGAAAAAAAAAAAGAAATCCGTTTAGTTATTCATCAATAAATTCATTATTCATCAAAGTTTTTGATTCAATGATTAGAGTTAAACGAGGATATACAGCGAAGAGACACAGAACAAAAATTCGTTCATTTGCATCCAATTTTCGAGGGGCTCGTTCAAGACCTATGCGAATTCTTACGCAACATAAAATAAAAGCTTCGGTTTCGGCTCATCGGGATAGAGATAGGCAGAAAAGATATTTTCGTCGTTTGTGGATCAGTCGAATAAATGCAGCAATTCGAGGGAGTTGGATATACTGTAGTTATAGCAGATTTTTTAAAAATCTGTACAAGAATAAATTACTTCTTAATCGTAAAATACTTGCACAAATAGCTATATTAAATAGAGAATGTCTTTATACGATTTTAAATGAGATCATAAAATCAAAGAAAAAAGAGGAGAGAAATAGATGGATTTCCAGTTTTTTTTTTCACTTTTTCAGCAGAAAGATAAAGATAAATGGAATTCCCAATAGTGGGATACCACCCGGAAGCTGGTACTAAAACTCCGGGTAGTATAATAAGGATTAGTATGATAAATTAGAATTTATCAAATCTATATTTATTCTTAATTTTCCATCTTACTCGAACGGTCTATTTTATCCTTTCCCTTCACAGTAAGGGTTGATTCTCTCTTTTCCTTTCCCTGGAACGGTCAATTCTCTCTCTTTTTTTTCTTCTAAAAGCACGAGTGGTCAACTTGCTTTTTTCAAATTGTTTTTCATTATTAAAAAAAGGTAACAAAGATAAAATACGAGCTTGTTTTATAGCAAGAGTAATTAATCGTTGTTGTTTTAAAGTCAATCTATTCACCCGTCTAGATAATATTTTTCCTTGTTGACTAATAAATCGATTAATTAAACTCATATTTTTATAATCAATTCGATCCCCCGATTGGATCGAGGGCAAACGCTTACGAAAAGATTGCTTAGATTTTAAAAATCGCTTAGATTTCATAAATCGCTTAGATTTCATAAAGAGTCTCTTAGATTTATCCATGGTTTGCTTATTCCTTATCCCCCCAATCGTATTTCTTTCAAAATTGAATTTGTTTCTTTTTCCACATGTTTTTTACTAAATATAAGTTATATAGAAATTAACTTATATAGAATTGATATGTTATATATATAAAATGGATATGTTATATATCATATGATTTTATACTATTTGAAATAATATATTTTATCAAATCATGCCCCCTGTGGGGGTGACACACAGACGATCGATTTGAGCTATTTCTTTATCTCTCCATGAATCGTATGTTTGTGACAATAAGAACAGAATTTTCTCAATTCCAATCGGATAGGCATATTGTGTTGATTCTTTTGAGTAATATATCTAGAAATGCCCTTTGATTCGTTATTAATGTTATCTCGAACACAACTGGTACATTCCAAAATAATAATTATTCGCATATTTTGACCCTTTGCCATAAACCTCCCTTGGGTTTTTGATTGACTCAACTCGTCCTTTTTTTGATTCGAGGCGAAGAAGACGAAAGAAGGGGAAAAAAAATCAAAGTTATTAACCCGAAATCAAATTATGAAAGATTGCGTTGAAATCAATATAGAGTAGTAATTTAATAATAAAAAATACAATGATTTCTAACTCTATTTAGAACTACAGTAAAATATCTAAGTTCTCATTTCAATTTTTTGTATGATATAGTTGTCCCGCCCTAGCCATCACATTTCTATTTCTGGTCTCACCTTATTAATTTAATGAAGGTGAAACTTGGGATTGGATTGAACCTCCGAGTTTCTCGGAGGTTCAATCCACTTTTATTCTTCCTCTTTTAGAACTCAAATAAATTCTAAAAACTCAAAAAAAAAAAGACGGGGGATTAGTCGCATATATTTGATTGGATCTATCATTTTCTGCGACCCCTTTCTTCCTACGTCAATAATTAGAAAAAAGGGAGAATATCAATGCATCCGGAAATAAACGATTGATCTCTATCAATATACCCGCTAAAGAACCGAGCCATAGGGTACTTACCACTGGTGCCACGGAAAGATATGTTTTTAGATCTGACATTTCAAATCCTCCTTCTTTGTTCTGTATTGTAATTTTGTATACACAGGGGTAATACATATATGATCAGATATATCTATAATTAAGAATAAGCACTTGCATTTTTTTTATGCATAATCCCCAATTCAAATTGAAATGTACAGCGATTCATTAGATATTTTTTTTTTTTTATTATTAATTTCAGAGTATACAATATGAGACGAAAAAGAAAAAATGACAAAAGATTTTGTAGATATCAACGGCGGAAATAAAAGTGTGGAAAACAAGACAAAGATTTTTTACAATGATACTGTAAACCAATTAAAAGGGATGTAGCGCAGTTTGGTAGCGCGTTTGTTTTGGGTACAAAATGTCACGGGTTCAAATCCTGTCATCCCTATCGATAAGTATTTCTTATCCGAAACAAGGAATCCTTTGAAATCGATTAAAAAACAGCACATACATATTCAACAGAGAATTCTATTCTCTATGATAGTATGTGTATACAAAATAGATTGGGTTAAAAATCTATTTATTATGAGAATAAAACGCTCTTAGTTCAGTTCGGTAGAACGCGGGTCTCCAAAACCCGATGTCGTAGGTTCAAATCCTACAGGGCGTGATTCCATTCTTGTTAGATCGAGAATGATACTGAAATTGTTGAAAGTTAGTCCGAATTTGACCCCCTACTTGTTTTAGTCTACAGGAGGTAGGAGGTCAATAAAAAAAAGGGGTGTTAGTTAATCAAAGGTCTAACTGATCGCCGCGTCTGTATTGCAAATATGCAGTTACGAATAATCCAGCCAAAGTAATAGGAATTAGACCTAAGACGATTCCAAATAGAAAAACTTCAATCATTTCAATTTGTTTGAAAGAAGAAGAGGAGGGGTAATATCTATAATATTAATCTGTATTCCCTATGAATCTCAATAACTAAGAATTGGACTCATGGAAAGGAACTGTGAAATATATGGAATACTGGATAAAGATTTAAGATCCCTTTTTTTTTTGAATTCTTCATTCAATTTATTTAAGAATGTCAAATCAAATAAGTCGTATCTTGCTAAGAACAATAAAGAAAGCTGAAGTTATAGTTAAAGCCACTAGTAGAAAACCAAAATAACTAGTTATAGTAGGCATGAAGAGGCTAAATAAAATATGTTCTTTTTATACATATCTTTAGAAAGGGAAAACACTTCCCTAAATTTCCATCTTTGAAAAAAAAAAAAGAGGTTCCGATAAAAAGCATCTTCTACAACCTAAAAAAAAAGAAGTATATTGCTAGATTTAGCATCTAATTGAATTGTAGAAATATGATAATTTTCTCCACAAATTATTATAAGCTAATCCATCGGATTCACACCCTATTTTACTTGATCTTTATAGTTCGAAGACAATAATGTAGAATGTAGAAACCTCTTATCTTATATTAATATTCATTTTGGGAATTCTTTCCCTTGAGTACATGATTATTTGTTGACAAATAACAAGAAAAGAAGACAGAAATTATCTAACACTTCACCTCGATACTGATTGGGAAATTACGTTGCTATGTTAGAAAAAGGATGGCTATACTGATTGGGTATACTCTAAAGACACCCTTGGTATAATATTTTGAACTCACAAAGATTCATTTTAGGTAAGTTTACACTTACTGATCTCATCTTTTTATTTATTTTTATTCTTTTTTTTGAGGGGAGTAGGAGGGCGAATTGGCGGTGTAAATAGTTTATGGTGTAGCTCGAGTTTTTTGCGCAAATATCTACGGATCTATGGGTTAGTTATAAGTCAAATGAAATGGAATAAGACGGAAATCGAAAAGATTCAATTGAAGAAAGAATTTGTTGGAATTTTTAAAATTCTTTCGATCAAAAGTATATCGTGCGGGAATCCGCTATTCATAGGATTCCTTAATAGAAAGATAAATAAAAAAAAGGGTATTTTGTTTCCATGTTTGAAAGGATTCAACATTCCCAAATAATGTCTAAACCTAATGATTCGAGGCAAAGCTAAAAGATCTGGGAACAACTCAATCTCGTTTTCATTGAAAATGAAAGAGGACTGGCATAATTAAGCTCAATTTATTGGAAAATTCGAAAATTCATATTTCTTATTTTTGTTTTTCATCATGAAGAACGAAATATTAGGGAAAGAGAAGTTCTTCATTTTTAATGTACTGTAAAACCTCACAAAACAAAAAGGGGGTCTAATGCTTATGAATACTTTGAACAAAGATCTTGATAGTCCCATAATTTGGGATGATTCTAGTTGGAATTTGAATGATTGCGATAATGGCGGTTCCATCACAAATTTTATTTACCAAGACCATGAAGGACGAAATATTAGTGAGAGCGAGAGTTCTAATGATCTAGATGGAACTAAAAAATATAGCCATTTGTGGGTTCTCTGCGAAGATTGTTATCAACTAAATTATAAAAGATTTTTGAAATCAAAAATGAATATTTGTGAACATTGCGGGTTTCACCTAAAAATGGGCAGCCCAGAGAGAATAGAAATCTCGGTCGACCAAGGTACTTGGAATTCAATGGATGAGGACATGGTCTCTCTGGATCCCATTGGATGGGATTCGGAGGACCAATCCTTTGAAGATAATCAAAACCATCACGAAAACGAACTAGATCAAGATCAACTCGATGAAGATAATAAAAATTCAGATAAGGGTTGTGATGAAAGATTCTTTGAAGTTTCTAATTCTCATGATCGTGATCCGTTTTTACAGTCTCTAGAGAATCGCCCTCTGTGTGATTCAGATGAGGATCTCATCCTTGAAAACGAAAAGCCGTATGTGGATCGTATTGATTTTTATCAGAGAGAGACGGGATTGAAAGAAGCTGTTCAAACGGGAACAGGTCAAATAAAGGGGATTCCCGTAGCAATTGGGTTTATGGAATTCAACTTTTTGGGAGGTAGCATGGGATCCGTAGTCGGCGAGAAAATAAACCGTCTAATTCAGTATGCTACTAAGAAATCTTTACCTCTTATTCTAGTGTGTGCTTCTGGAGGAGCACGCATGCAAGAAGGAAGTTTGAGCTTGATGCAAATGGCTAAAATATCTTCGGCTTTATTTGATTACAAATCAAATAAGAAATCCTTTTTTACTTCAATCCTTACATCTCCTACTACTGGTGGAGTCACAGCCAGTTTTGGTATGTTGGGGGAGATTATCATTGCCGAACCCCATGCCTACATTGCATTTGCTGGGAAAAGAGTAATTGAGGAAACGTTGAAAATAACAGTACCTGAGGGTTCACAAGAGACTGAATATTTATTTGATAAAGGCTTATTCGATCCAGTCGTACCGCGTAATCTTTTAAAGGATGTTCTGAGTAAGTTGTTAAAAAAACTCTACGCTTTACTTTCTTTTACTTCAAATGAAAATGAAATCAAGTAGAACCCTAAATTTCTTTTTTTTTTATGAAATCTTTTTATAAAAAAATTATCATCTTTTAATTACAAGAATCTAATTAAAAGACAAGAAAAAAAAGATAATATAACAAAAGAATATAAAAAAAAAAGACGATAGGGGTAGTAAGATAAAGGTGGAATTATCATACATATATAGTTCGTGTACAAAAAGAAAGATAAAAAACCATTTATTTAATTTAGTTCTACATCCTCCGTACTGATTCTCTATCTATTTTATACATATATATGTATAGAATAGATAGAGATATTACTTATGAAATCATTATATAGAATAAATAGATTACTTATCTAGTAGAGAATATATATATATATTTATGCCACTTATTATATATATATTCATATATATATATACCTACTTAGATATATTTAGTAGAAATATATACCCAATTCGATAGGAATTCTAATGATTAGAAAAAACCTTTCCAACAATATAACAATAACAGGTAAAAGATCCTACTATTAAAATAACAAAAAATAGAAATAAGATAACAATAAATAGAAATAACAGGTACAAATATGAAATCGAGGTACCGATTCTATGACAACTTTCAGCAACTTTCCCCCTATTTTTGTTCCCTTAACGGGTCTAGTATTTCCTGCAATTACAATGGTTTCCTTATTTCTTCACCTTCAAAGAAAGAAAATTTTTTAGATAGGGTGGTGGAAAATCTCATCCATTTGTCTTTAGATCTATAAGCAATTGGATGACTTACTCCTAATCACGTCAGAATAGTGCTAGTTGATGAGAGTTACTTCGGAAAAAAAGTCAAGTCAAATTCATTTGGGATTATTCTCCCCATTTTAATAAAATGAAACCTGATCTAGTATGAGTTGGCGATCAAAACATATATGGATAGAACTTATAGCGGGGTCTCGAAAAACAAGTAATTTCTGGTGGTCCCTTATTCTTTTTTTAGGTTCATTAGGATTCTTATTGGTTGGAACTTCCAGTTATCTTGGTAGGAATTTGATATCCTTATTTCCATCTCATCAAATCATTTTTTTTCCGCAGGGGCTCGTGATGTCTTTCTATGGGATCGCGAGTCTCTTTATTAGCTCCTATTTGTGGTCCACAATTTCCTGGAATATAGGTAGTGGTTATGATCGATTCGATAGAAAAGAGGGAATGGTGTGTATTTTTCGTTGGGGATTTCCTGGAAAAAATCGTCGCATTTTCCTCCGATTCCTTATGAAAGACGTTCAGTCCATCAGAATAGAGGTGACTGAGGGTATTTCTATTCGTCGTGTACTTTATATGGAAATCAGAGGACAGGGAGCCATTCCTTTGACTCGTACCGATGAAAATTTGACTCCGCGAGAGATTGAACAAAAAGCTGCCGAATTGGCTTTTTTCTTGCGTGTACCAATTGAAATTTTTTGAAAAAAAAAAAGGAAGGGAAGCCCAATTTTTTTCGAAAGAATTCTTCCATTTTTTCCTATAACATAATTTAACTGAAGTTTCTTCATAATGCTATTCGTACCAAAGCAAATGTACACGAAATAGCCAAACAGTTTTTGTCTGCAAAAAATGTTTTTTATGCGTGCGTAAATCCACTCAACTTAATTCAGTAAAAAATAAATATAAATAAAGTAAAGAATTCATCTTATATATCAAAAGATTTAGAAATAAAAAATTTTTATTTTTTTTTTTTACTATTTTATATCTTGATAGAAAGGGCGCTCTTTGGTTTCGAAATCCGAGTAATATTCATTACTTGAAGGGATTTTTTCGTGCATTCATCGAAAATAGAAAGGGGGCGATTGCTTCGAATTTGAGTAAAGAATATATCTGAAAACAATATCGTTTTTCTTCATTCGAATTTGAAGTAGACTCTTTCCCCTTCTTATTCTTTTTATGTATTCTTTCTAAATTAAAGTTCAAGGGCTGATTTCATAATTGTAAATAAAAAAAAAGGGGGGGGGTCGAAATACGTTCTAATCTCTATGACTTACTTATACTTCAGAGAGATATTATTATCATATAGAGTCGGCGTTGCCGAATGAGGTGAGTTCATTAAAGACGAAAAATGGCAAAAAAGAAAACATTCATTCCCTTTAAAACATTCATTCCCTTTAAAACATTCATTCCCTTTAAAACATTCATTCCCTTTAAAGCATTCATTTCCTTTAAAGCATTCATTCCCTTTATCTCTATAGTCTTTTTGCCTTGGTGGATTTCTTTCTTATTTAAGAAAGGTTTTGAATCTTGGGTTACTAATTGGTGGAATACTAGTAAATCCGAAATTATCTTGAACGATATTCAAGAAAAGAGTATTCTCAAAACATTCATAGAATTAGAGGAACTTTTCCTCCTGGATGAAATGCTAAAAGAATACCCGGAAACGCGTCTACAAGAACTTCGTATCGGAATCTACAGAGAAACGATTCAATTGATCAAAACGTACAATGAGGATCGTATCCAGACAATTTTGCACTTCTATACAAATATAATCTATTTCATTATTCTAAGTGTTTATTCTATTTTAGGTAATGAAGAACTTTTTATTCTTAACTCTTGGATTCAAGAATTCCTCTATAACTTAAGTGACACACTAAAAGCTTTTTCTATTCTTTTCTTAGCTGATCTTTTCTTCGGATACCATTCGACCCAAGGTTGGGAATTAATGATTGCTTTGGTCTATAAGGATTTTGGATTTGCTCAAAATGATCAAATTCGATCCGTTCTTGTTTCCATTTGTCCAGTTATTCTAGATGCAATTTTTAAATATTGGATCTTCTTTTATTTAAATCGCGTATCTCCGTCACTTGTAGTGATTTATCATTCAATGAAGGGTTGAAAAAATGATCAACAGGATTCAATTATAATATTTTTTACTTTGTGCATAAGCTAAACATTCGAAATCTTACTTAATTTTTTTTTTTTACCGATTCAGGGATTCTTTCCATATTCCAGTCAAATTTTTTTAGTAAATAGCAGAATTGTGGATAGGGAACTAGATTAGCGACCTACCAAATTTTATTGTAGAAATTTTCAGGATCAATGATTGTACCATGCAAACTAGAAAGAAAACTAGAAATACCTTTTCTTGGATAGAGGAAGAGATTACTCGATCCATTTCCATATCGCTCATTATTTTTATAATAACTCGAGCACCCATTTCAAACGCATATCCTATTTTTGCACAGCAAGGTTATGAAAATCCCCGAGAAGCGACTGGCCGTATTGTATGCGCCAATTGCCATTTGGCCAATAAGCTCGTGGAAATCGAGGTTCCACAGGCGGTACTTCCCGATACTGTATTTGAAGCAATTGTTCGAATTCCTTATGATAAGCAATTGAAACAAGTTCTTGCTAATGGTAAAAAGGGAGCTTTGAATGTGGGGGCTGTTCTTATTTTACCCGAAGGATTTGAGTTGGCCCCCCTCGATCGTATTTCGCCCGAGATTAAGGAAAAGATAGGAAATCTTTCTTTTCAAAGCTATCGCCCCAATAAAAAAAATATTCTTGTCGTAGGCCCTGTTCCTGGTCAGAAATATACTGAAATAACTTTTCCTATTCTTTCCCCAGATCCCGCTACTAAGAGAGATGCCCATTTCTTAAAATATCCCATATATGTAGGCGGGAACAGGGGGAGGGGTCAGATTTTTCCGGACGGGAGCAAGAGTAATAATAATGTTTATAATGCTACAGCGGCGGGTATAGTAAGAAAAATCATACGAAAAGAAAAAGGGGGGTACGAAATAACCGTATTGGATGCATCTGATGGACGTGAATTGATTGATATCATACCTCCAGGACCAGAACTTCTTGTTTCAGAGGGCAAATCCATCAAACTCGATCAACCATTAACTAGTAATCCTAATGTGGGTGGATTCGGTCAGGGAGATGCCGAAATAGTACTTCAAGATCCATTACGTGTCCAAGGCCTATTATTCTTCTTGGCATCCGTTATTTTGGCACAAATCTTTTTGGTTCTTAAAAAGAAACAGTTTGAGAAGGTTCAATTGTTCGAAATGAATTTCTAGGTACGCGTCCGCAAATTTTTCAATATATTCAGTTTGAAAAAAGAACTCAATTCTAATTATGCGATTATCTATGATAAAAAAAAAATGATGAAAAGTGCTTTTCTTCTTTCTATTTTTTTTTTTTTCAGATTTGAATATCATAGAATGCAGTAATACTCTTCTATTCGATTTTAATAGAATTTGAGTAAAAACGAAATATAATATAAGTAAGCGAAGGTATAAATTGAAGGGGGGAGGAGGGGTTCTAAGGAGAATTATTTGTCTTCCTAGAGTGCTTTATTTCTTTTTTCGAAATAATGATGCTTCTTGATTTCCTTTGTCATCCCATTATTTGTTTAAATTTTGTCCGGATTTATTCTTATTAGAGCCTTTGTTTTCGTTTTTTTTTTAGTTTTCTATTTATTACAAAAAAATATTTTTTCCATATTAATATAAAAAGTAGCGGGATAATGGACAAACAAAAAAGAGAGGGAACCCTTTATAAACAAATAGAAATTTTTCAATGAACTTCTTTCTAAATAGAAAGAATAATTCTATTTTTATTCGATTCTATACTAAACTAAAATAGTAAATACGAGTAGTATAGAAGGGTTTCGCAGGATATCTGATCGATAGAAAATGAATAATCCAATCTAATCTAATTAACTATAAATCTAATTAATTAGATTTATAGTTAATTAGATTATAGAATTGAATTGTGATTGTGGGATCCAGAAAAAGGAAATGAGATCAAGGGATTCACTCCTTTCTTTTAACCTTTTGAAAGTATCGAAATATATTGTTCGAGGAACGGATGTTGTGAATTCATTAATGAAGTAAATCTTTCAAAAACATCATTAGAAAAAAAAAAATGAAATGAAGTTTATTGAACCCTCGGAAAAGTTATCCATTTTTCATTTAGATGTATTATGATTATTGAGAGCTCAACGGGACCCATGCTCTCTTTCTTTCTTTGTCGGATTCGAGCGGATCCCATTGAGTTCTTCCGCTTTCATTTCTAAAACTCAGTTCATCCGATTACTACATTACTAAAGAGATGAACCCAATCCAGAATATGAACCATAAAAGAAAATACCGATTAAACCGATCACAAGAATACCAGTTACAGTACCTATTATCCAAAGAGGAATCCTTCCAGTAGTATCGGCCATTTATCCCCATTTCCTCCAAATTTCATCAAGTAGTCATGCTAGAGACATAAACAGCCATAGATAATTATAAGGTGAGATCCTTCCGAATGGGATAAGAGAATACCTACTTTATATTCATATTCCCTTTTTTTTTACTATTTTCTTAATTGAAGAAA